TTTGCCGTTAAGGAAACGAAATTTTTGTTCCAAGAACTCTTCATGACATGAATTAAAGTCAATAGTTAATGGTTCCAATTTGCCCTGCATTTTTCATTCTGTAACTGAAAACCCACATTTGCTTGTGAAAGATAAAAAAGGGAAAGTTTTTAGGTGTTGTTTATTTTGAGATTTGAGATACCATACAATCAATCGAAGGGAATCAACTGGGCTCAAAAAAAAGGTTTTTTAGGTTTAGGAAAGGGATAATGATATTCAAGAAATAAAAAGAAGAAAGCGTTCCCTCTATTTTATATCCGTTTGGCGGCATGGCCGAGTGGTCAGGCGGGGGACTGCAAATCCTTTTACCCCAGTTCAAATCCGGGTGCCGCCTCATCTACAAAAAACGAAAAATACTTTCTTTTTTTGCTGCTAGATCTAGCCGGATTTTTGCTCAGCAAAAGCAAGAAGCAGAGGAAAAAGACTAGAACTGGTGATACTTGCTTTATTTCAAAATTTTTGGGATTCTATACTCTCAATCCTTGCGCCTAGGACCCAAGAGAGGATTTTAGTATAGGAAGGTCTAGCTATCAAGACTTCCTGAGCCCCTTCCTTCCACAACTCGGGTAGTGTCTACTGACTGAGTTTTGGGTTAGATTGGAGAGAAAATGGCCTTTTTTATATTATAGAGGAAACCAAAAGTAAAAAACCTTCTTTTGGAGAGATTTGTAGTAGGTAGTGATCTACCTTGATTGTATATTTTATGCTTTTTGCTTATGTAAGGGCAACAAAAGAAACTAAACAATAGGCCTTACTATTCCTACATCTTCCATTAAAGAGGATTTCCTTGATAATACAAAGAAAGTCCCTGTGTATCTTGCTTGTGGTTAATACTTCCCTATTCTACCAGAAATCATATAGGAACTTGTTGTGGGTGGATTTTTTGGATTGTTTGATCAATAGCGTTTGGTCATAATCCCTTTTTGACTCTGCACCATAGATTCCACTATAATTAGTGATCAATAATGGACGAATTCCTTCATATTCATAGAGATAGGGGACATAATTCACATGGATATAGTAAGTCTTGCTTGGGCCGCTTTAATGGTAGTCTTTACATTTTCCCTTTCACTTGTAGTATGGGGAAGAAGCGGACTCTAAAAGCACTACTAATTGAGTTGAGTAATCAAACTGTAGCCTTTTTTTCATATATCGTTCTGCAAAGGGGTTTTAAATAGAAAAAAATCTCCATTTCAATATTGGATTACAGTAATGGACTATATGAAAAATAACCTTTAAATAAATCAAATAAAATAGATGCAAGGAAGAACTAGAATTGGGGTGTTATTTACATGATGTACATCACATATATGAAATTGATAGATATGTAAATATATGAAGATACAATATACATACATATTGTAGATTAATCTAGATGAAGCCTATACAACTTTAGACAAGACAATAATAGAAAGTATGGTAGAAAGAAATCTATTTCTTTCTACCATACTAAAAGAAGTAAAGCTTCATTCGAATCAATTATTTTGACTTACGGTTTTTACGTAGATGATAAGTAAAAAAGCAGTAGGAACTAGAATGAACAGCGCAGTAGCAATAAATGCGAGAATATTTACTTCCATAATCCCATCGTTTTTTACTTCACAATAACTCGGGATCTAATCCCATAGAGATGATAAATCTTCTCCTCTAAATTCAAGAAAATGAATTACATCCCAATGTTATTTGATATTGAATTGGATCAATATCATGAATAACAATATCTGAGCTTTCAGATCGATTCATTGTCGAGAATTGAATAGTATAACTATAGGAGGATCTTTTATCCATAACGAATCCAAAAAGGGATTCTTTGTTGGTTGTATCAAGAATCCCTTTTAGTTTTTCATTCTTTTCTATATATAACCTACCGTCTTCCGTATACAACCATCTGATGAGGTATCATCCGACCCGTCTTCCATTTCAATTGGTCACAAACCCAAACAGTAGAAATGAAATGGAAAAAGTGAAGTTCGAAACTAATTAAGTTTGGTATGATCTAAATTTCTTGGAAGACAAAGAGGCGTGATAAAGATGGATTCGGGTCTAAAAGATCTCCTTTTTTTTAGAAATTTACTTTTTTGGAGTTTGCTCTTTCTTCGATAGGACCCCTTCAAAGAAAAAACAGGAGAAGAAATATTATTTATTTCTTATTAAGCGAGGTAGGGCAGGGCGGCTCTTTCTTTGATCTCTTTTTTATTAAAAGCTTCTTTCCTTGGATTGAGACCGGAACATATATCATATCCGAAATTCAGTATGCAAGTGAGATAGATAGATTGGTTTCAATTAGGAATTGAGGTTACCAAAAATCGGAGCTAGAAAAAAGGAGGAGGTTCTAATAGAATCTGAAAGGGATTCTGGCACGCCAACTATGTTAAGGTCAAGTTATTTTTATATCGCACAACGAAGGAATCCTATTTATTTGTATGTATGCTCTCGGGAAGCGGGTAGGTCTTATATTGAATTCCATGGATCAGAACCAATAGAAAAAGTAAAACCCGCGCGGTATCTCTTGAAATCCTGAATAGGACCCTACCACCAATTGTACCAATCTAGATATGTCTCTCCCCACGAATCAGTACTAGTCGAGAATGAATTTTAATTCTTGTATTTCTTCGACGAGAAAAAAGACCTCCGGCGGGAATTAGATCTTGCTTTCAGTCCTCCCTCTTCACCGAAAATAGAGAAATGAGTTGACGGATTCATCGGATCCTAGGTCGGGACTGACGGGGCTCGAACCCGCAGCTTCCGCCTTGACAGGGCGGTGCTCTGACCAATTGAACTACAATCCCAGGGAAATAAGATGTACAGGGTACATATTCTTATTATTTAATTCATAGCATATTTCTATTTAGAATCGCTGTGTTGTAACAGAGATAGAAGCGATATGTTGATATTCACATGGGTATGGGCTTTACTTTAGTGAGAATGGCATGTATTACTCAAATCATTTCATAATAACTCTTTCGATGAACAAGAAAAAGGATTTTTTCTTTACCTCTTCCTTATATATTAAGGTTACAGATTAGATCATTAGAAAGTATAATCTATGGGAACAAATAAATTAAGGATATAGCATAAAAAAGTCTTCTTTTATTCTTCGTCCGGTTTATGGAGGCAAAATTTGTTCCATTATCTCATGATGGATCGGCGGATTTTTGGGCCGAGCTGGATTTGAACCAGCGTAGACATATAGCCAACGAATTTACAGTCCGTCCCCATTAACCACTCGGGCATCGACCCAGGAAGAATCCATTTTAGACTTATGGATAAATCCATGATCAACCTCCTTTCGTAGTACCCTACCCCCAGGGGAAGTCGAATCCCCGCTGCCTCCTTGAAAGAGAGATGTCCTAAACCGCTAGACGATGGGGGCATACCCGCCTGATCGCCTACTATACTCATAGTATGAACAGTTTTTTGTAATTGTCAATATAATGTAATGCTATGACTAAATCCGAAGAATATTTCCTGCTTCCATCCAATTTCTTTTTTCTATAAAAATTTCAGGGTACGTGTCGAATCTCTTCATCACATGATTCGATGAAATATCTTGGGTCTACGTTGAATTGTGTCTCAATCAAATGAATCTCGGGGGTCAATAAAAAAAATCCATTAGGGGCGGTCTTGAAAAAATGTAGTGCATTAATATTGCTAAAATATAAATAAGCATTTTTCCTAGCCTTCTCAAAAAAATAGGAAGTAAAAAAAAATTATTGGTCCTGAACGAGCCGAGATCTATATATATGATGTATATTATATACATAGGTACATACAGTAGACTCATAGTGACTGTTGGTTCATTCAACAATTGAATCAAATGAGCCCTTTTAACTCAGCGGTAGAGTAACGCCATGGTAAGGCGTAAGTCATCGGTTCAAATCTGATAAGGGGCTTTTTTCCAAAAACTCTAATCTAAGTTTTCGGTTTGGGGCGGAAAATAGGGATATTGTTGCTCTTTGTAAAATAAATGGCAAAAAAGGAAACATCCACATAAATAGAAAAAGAAATAGAATAAGTTCTTTTTTATATTTCTTTTTAGAGTAGTATAGTTATAAAGTTGAACATTTGTCTTGATTATCATGATCAGTCATTTCGCTGAGTAGGAGAACTACTATAGTCACTTTATAAATCAACAAAAGAAAAAGTAAGTGGACCTGACCCATTGAATCATGACTATATGAGCTATTCTGATATTCAAATTCAATAGTAGAGATAAAATTGTAGCAGCGTACCCCCTTTATTTTTTATTTCCTTGGGATACGGAAGAATTTGTCGATATTTCTGATTAAATGTTCTTGTTCCTGGATGCTTCATAGGAATAAATGGCTATTCTGTTCCTATACAGAGAAACGTTTCGTCCGAGTCACAAAAACCTTCTTTTTAAAATATCTTTCTTTGATTCCAATATTTCTATTAATAAATCTACAATCTACATCAGATCGTGGTTTCATGTACCAAATATTTCCATATCAAGGCATCCGATCTTTTTGTTTCGACAATGTGATAGAGAACGGATGCGAGAAAGAAAGAGACTTTCATTTCCAGTCTACTATTATTTACTATTGTATTTCATTCATTTAGGGACAGGGACAAAAAAAGGGGGGGTTCCTTTTTTTCTGACAGATAAAGGTAAAATAGGCAATGTCTTTTTCGTTTTTGGTTTGACCTGTAAAAAGATAGACTCCGGAGCTTTAGATTCGTTTGAAGTACAGAGAAATCTAACTAACGAAGACAAAAACAAGAGTCATATATATATATATAGAATTATATAATAGTACTGTAAATAGTTTAATATAGGAGAATTCATAGATAAATTTATGGGTCTTTTCACAATATCACGAACCAGATCCAAGAAAAGAATAAGATTAGTTGCTGGAGTGGGGGTAGGTCTGAGGAGAAACTGGTGAGAGAGAGGAGATAACTTGTTCCTTGAACAGCCCAAAAAACATCTGATTCCTAAG